ATGATCGTCACGAATTGAATTATAATCAAATTGCTTTGGGTCGGCTGCCGGTATCAATAATTGAAGATTACACAATTCAAACAATTTCTTCGAAGTTACCTCAAATAAAATAAAAAATGTATAAAACCCTGGATTCACAAAACATTTACAACAAAATAACTTTTGGATCTAAAGGAATGAGGTTTTTGCTTGGTCAATACAAAAAAATAGTGGTTGGTTGGTGAAAATCGTAGCCTTTTTTTGATTCAAAATCGATTTCTAATTTCTATTCGAATAATAATTCGAAAATAGAAAGTTTCAACCTCTGCTTCGAGAATAAGAGTAGCCCTATAACTGTATTTACATCAATCCAAATCACCCCCATTCAAATTTAATTCAATTTAGAAGTATCAGTATCCTAAAAAAAATAGGATAACTTCGTTTTTCCTGGTCAGGTCAACAAAGGCATGAAATATTTCGATTTTTTTATAAAATCAAATGGATTTACCTGGACCAATACATGATTTTCTTTTAGTCTTTCTGGGATCGGGTCTTATATTAGGAAGTCTGGCAGTAGTATTACTTCCGAATCCAATTTATTCGGCCTTTTCGTTGGGATTGGTTCTTTTTTGTATATCGTTATTCTATATTCTATTGAACTCCTTTTTTGTAGCTGCTGCGCAGCTCCTGATTTATGTAGGAGCTATAAATGTTTTAATCATTTTTGCTGTGATGTTCATGAATAGTTCAGAATATTACAAAGATTTTCATCTTTGGACCATTGGGGATGGAGTTACTTCAATGGTTTGTACAAGTCTTTTTATTTCACTAATTACTACTATTCCAGATACGTCCTGGTATGGGATCATTTGGACTACAAAATCAAATCATATTCTAGAACAAGATTTGATAAGTAATAGTCAACAAATTGGAATTCATTTAGCAACAGATTTTTTTCTTCCATTTGAACTGATTTCAATAATTCTTTTAGTCGCTTTAATAGGTGCTATTGCTATAGCTCGTCAATAAGAAATCTTTAAAACGAGTAATTCAAATAGAATCAACGAAAAAGAAATGTTATAATTCGTTAATTTTGATTCCTTCTAAAAAAATAGAATAGAAAGACTTTCGTTTTATTTCGTTTTATATCGATCTATTACCAATCTATTCCATTGTTCCATATTTGTTAGAATCGAATCGATTGAATTCTTATTCAGATTAAAATTAAAAATGAATCAAAATTGATAAGGAGTTGGTTAATGATACTCGAACATATACTTGTTTTGAGTGCCTATTTATTTTCTATTGGTATCTATGGATTGATCACAAGTCGAAATATGGTTAGAGCCCTTATGTGTCTTGAACTTATATTAAATTCAGTTAATATCAATTTTGTAACATTTTCTGATATTATTGATAATCGTCAATTAAGAGGAGATATTTTCTCAATTTTTGTTATAACTATTGCAGCCGCTGAAGCAGCTATTGGACCGGCTATTGTTTCATCAATTTATCGTAACAGAAACTCCACTCGTATTAACCAATCAAATTTGTTGAATAAATAGTATTAATCGTATAAATGCTAATTTGAATATTAATAAATTAGCATTTATATGATTAATATGGGGCATAAGATAAGGTATGATGGTGGTTGCAAAAACATAAGAAATCAAAGTATTTTGGCCCTCCCTCATAAATCAATTCGGAAATCAATTGATTCTGATCGCTCATTGATTCGTCTGGTATCTAAAACTCTAGGATTCATTTATAAGTTAGTTTACTAGGCCGAAAATTTATGACGTTCAAAAATGTATAGATCCAATGTCACATTCAGTAAAGATTTATGATACATGTATAGGATGTACTCAATGTGTCCGAGCGTGCCCCACCGATGTATTAGAAATGATACCCTGGGACGGATGTAAAGCTAAACAAATAGCTTCTGCTCCAAGGACCGAGGACTGTGTTGGTTGTAAGAGATGTGAATCCGCCTGCCCAACGGATTTTTTGAGTGTTCGGGTTTATTTATGGCATGAAACAACCCGCAGTATGGGTCTAGCTTACTGATACATTCCATAAAACTCTACTTGAATCCATTTTATTTTTTTTACCGACAAAATCCGTGCTCAAAATCAAATTAAATTGAGTACGGATTTTTCTGGCCCCAAGTGTATCTTGTCTTTATTACGAACCATTTTCCTTGCTTAACAATAATTGTAGTTTTGCCCATTTTTGCGGGTTGCTTAATTTTTTTTCTTCCACATAGGGGAAATAGAGTAATTCGCTGGTATACTATATGTATTTCTATATTAGAACTTCTTCTAACGACTTATGCATTCTGCTATCATTTTCAATCAGATGATCCATTAATCCAACTAATGGAGGATTATAAATGGATCCATTTTTTTGATTTCCATTGGAGATTAGGAATAGATGGACTCTCTATAGGACCAATTTTACTGACGGGATTCATCACCACTTTAGCTACTTTAGCGGCTTGGCCGGTTACTCGGGATTCTCGATTATTTTATTTCCTGATGTTAGCCATGTACAGTGGGCAAATAGGATTATTTTCTTCTCGAGATCTTTTACTTTTTTTTCTCATGTGGGAGTTAGAATTAATTCCCGTTTATCTACTTGTATCCATGTGGGGAGGAAAAAAACGTTTGTACTCAGCTACAAAATTTATTTTGTACACGGCGGGGGGTTCTGTTTTTCTTTTAATGGGAGTTCTGGGTCTCGGTTTATATGGTTCTACTGAAGCAACATTAAATTTTGAAATATTAGCCAACCGGTCCTATCCTGTGAACTTCGAAATAATATTTTATATTGGATTTTTTCTTGCTTTTGCTGTTAAATTGCCAATCATACCCCTACATACATGGTTACCAGATACCCATGGAGAAGCGCATTATAGTACTTGTATGCTTCTAGCCGGAATCTTATTAAAAATGGGAGCATATGGATTAGTTCGAATCAATATGGAATTATTTCCTCATGCTCATTCTATATTTTCTCCTTGGTTAATGATAGTAGGCGCAATGCAAATAATCTATGCAGCTTCAACATCTCTTGGTCAACGGAATTTAAAAAAAAGAATAGCCTATTCCTCTGTATCTCATATGGGTTTCATAATTATAGGAATTAGTTCTATCACGGATATGGGGCTCAACGGAGCCCTTTTACAAATAATCTCTCATGGATTTATTGGTGCTGCACTTTTTTTCTTGGCCGGAACAACTTATGATAGAATACGTCTTGTTTATCTTGACGAAATGGGTGGAATAGCTATTCCAATGCCAAAAATATTCACGATGTTCAGTAGCTTTTCGATGGCCTCCTTTGCATTACCAGGTATGAGTGGTTTTGTTGCCGAATTAATAGTCTTTTTTGGACTAATTACTAGTCCAAAATATCTTTTAATGACAAAACTCCTAATTATTTTTGTAATGGCAATTGGAATGATATTAACTCCTATTTATTTATTATCTATGTTACGTCAGATGTTCTATGGATACAAGATATTTAATGGTCTGAACTCTTCTTTTTTTGATTCTGGTCCGCGAGAGTTATTTCTTTCGATTTCTATTTTTTTACCCGTACTCGGTATTGGTATGTACCCTGATTTCGTTCTTTCATTATCAGTTGAAAAGGTTGGAGTTATTCTATCTAATTATTTTTATAGATAATTTATAAAAGAAAACTATTATAAAAGAAAACTATTATCATTTACAAAAATGTTCGTTGTACAATAACAAAAAGAACACTTTTTCTTGTTCTTTTGCGTTAAGTCAAAAAATGAATTTGAATTGGCGAGACCTGGTGAATCACTACCCTATTTGAATATGATTCGCCGCGCTCTCGCCAATTCACACAAAGTTTTTTATCTGATATGCGTTGTACACTTTTCTATTCCTATTTGTAAGAACCCCCCTTTTCAATTAAATGTTAATGTAAATGAACCATAACTATGTAGTCCTATTCCTAATAGATTGACTCCAAAATAGCATATCCAAATTATAAGAAATCCAATAGACGCCACAATTGCTGAATTTGTACCCTTTTGTTTTCTATTTGTTCGAGTATGTAAATAAATTGCAAATACGATCCAAGTAATAAAAGCCCAAGTTTCTTTTGGGTCCCAATTCCAATAGCATCCCCATGCTTCGTTAGCCCACACTGCTCCAGAAAGAATTCCTATGGTTAAAAAGATAAATCCTAGGCTAATAACTCGATAACTCCAATAATCGAATTGTTGAATCAATTGTGACCTGTAATAATTCCTTGGAGAAAAAAAAGAAGTTTTTTCTAAAACATTTCTTTGTTCATTCATGTATTCGATTTCACCAAGGAAAAATGGCTCATTTAAATTTAATAAATGATTACTCGTAGAAAAAAACTTTCTCTGTTTTCTAACTGTAATGACTAGAAGTGATACTGATAATAATGATCCACATAAAAGGGCCGCATAGCCGAATATCATCATACTAACGTGCATTATTAGCCACTCGGATTGAAGAGCAGGTACTAATATTGTAGATTCGCGTATTTGAGTTAAAAGCCCTGAAGTAGCAAAGCCCTGGGAAAAAAGAGCACTTGGCCCAATTATTGTGTTTAGAAGATTTTGATTTTTTTTTAAATATGGAACTATATAAATAAAGGAAAAACTCCATGAAAGAAAGATTAACGATTCATATAAATCACTTAGTGGAAAATGTCCCGAATAAATCCAACGAGAAATTAATAATCCTGTTATACAAAAAAAAGTCATTATTATGCCCGTTTCGGACGAATCATATAGTTTTAGTACCATTTCATCGACTAAAAAGGTTATCAAATGAATTGTAAGTATAATTGAAACGATCGAAAAAGAAATATGAGTTAATATGTGCTCTAAGGTTGAAAATATCATATAAAAAAAAGAGTTCGTTAATTATAAAATCGAAATTGGAAATTGAATTCATTAATTGAATTCATTATAGGATCTATTTTTTTTTAGGAGCTGACATGCCGCCACTCGGACTCGAACCGAGATGCTCTAGCACTGCTTCCTAAGAGCAGCGTGTCTACCAATTTCACCATAGCGGCCCATCTTGACCTGATAATAGCCTATGAATAAGTAATCGTCTATATTTAAGAATTCAATTGAGTTCATTATTTTTTAGAAAAGATTCGAATGGATGAATAAAAATTTGTTCAAATAGGTATTTGAAGGTTCATTATTTTCATTTTTGATCTTGGTTTTATTGTGTATTTTAGACTCTTCTCGACTCAACTATAGTAAAACTAGATAGTCCTACTATGAAGTATATGAATTGAGGGATAGAACCTCCCCAAAATTTTTTTTTGTTTTTTTTGGAATTCGGTAAGGTAAAAGGTAAACAAAAGAATTCCTATTCTCCATATTCTAAATTTCACCATAGCGGCCCATCTTGACCTGATAATAGCCTATGAATAAGTAATCGTCTATATTTAAGAATTCAATTGAGTTCATTATTTTTTAGAAAAGATTCGAATGGATGAATAAAAATTTGTTCAAATAGGTATTTGATAAAAGGTAAACAAAAGAATTCCTATTCTCCATATTCTAAGAGCGAAACGAATTCCATTCCCTGTTGAGTTAATCAACAGGGAATGGAATTCGGGAATTTGATTTTCGAAATGAAATGAATCTATTTTTGAGTCAGGATTATTTAGATTATTCTAACGTGTTATGTTTTATTACTTAGTTTATTCGTTTGTCGTACAAAAAAACTTTTTGAATTCCCGCTAGAAATAGATTTCCCCAAGGAAAACGCTTTTAACGCTGCCCAATACCCCTTCCTTTTCCAAAAATTTTTACGAATACGCTTTTTTGATGCAGAAGTACGTTTTTTTGGAACTGCCATTTAAATAAAAATTAAGAGATTACTCATTGGTATAGCTGGATGTGAAAGACATCTATTGTTCAAAAAAATCTGCGCTTTTATAAATTCACTATGTATTTCTTTTTTCATTTTCTAGAAAATCTTTTTTCTAAAAAGATAAAATATAAAACAATAGATAAGAAGGGTGAACGGTATGGGAAAATCAGATACGGGAAAATCTGTCTAATTTGACTTTAATTTTCAAATTCGAAGTAGATTGGTAATTAATCTATTTCTTTCATATGATTTGACCAATTGTAATTTCGTGATTTGAATATTTGAAGTATTTAGCAGAAATTCAGAAAGACTAAGTAAAAATAAATAAAAATGAAAAAATTCTATTGAAGTTAGTACATATCTTCATTTTTTTATTGACTCCTTTCAAAAGAGGTAAGGTCCGGTGAATCGGAAATAGTTAATATTAATTAAGAATTCAAAAAAGTTTTTTTATGGAACAGACATATCAATATGTGTGGATTTTACCTTTCGTTCCACTTCCAGTCCCTATGTTAATAGGAGTGGGACTTCTTCTTTTTCCGACAGCAACAAAAAACCTTCATCGTATGTGGGCTTTTCCAAGTATTTTATTGTTAAGTATAGTCATGATTTTTTCAACTAATCTATCTATTCAACAAATAAATAGCAGTTCTATCTATCAATATGTATGGTCTTGGACCCTCGATAATGATTTTTCTTTAGAATTCGGCTGCTTGATTGATCCACTTACTTCTATTATGTCGATGTTAATCACTACTGTTGGAATTATGGTTCTTATTTATAGTGATAATTATATGGCTCACGATCAAGGATACTTGAGATTTTTTGCTTATATGAGTTTTTTCAGTACTTCCATGTTGGGATTAGTTACTAGTTCAAATTTGATACAAATTTATATTTTTTGGGAATTGGTTGGGATGTGTTCCTATCTATTAATAGGGTTTTGGTTCACACGACCCCCTGCCGCAAATGCTTGTCAAAAAGCGTTTGTAACTAATCGTGTAGGGGATTTTGGTTTATTATTAGGAATTTTAGGTTTTTATTGGATAACGGGTAGTTTTGAATTTCAGGATTTATTCGAAATCCTCAATAACTTGATTTATAACAATAAAGTCAATTTTCCATTTGTTAATTTGTGTGCTGCTCTATTATTTGCCGGTGCAGTTGCTAAATCGGCACAATTTCCCCTTCATGTGTGGTTACCTGATGCTATGGAAGGACCTACTCCTATTTCGGCTCTTATACATGCTGCTACTATGGTAGCGGCAGGGATTTTTCTTGTAGCTCGTCTTCTGCCTCTTTTCATAGTTATACCTTATATAATGAATTTAATCTCGTTGATAGGCATAATCACACTATTATTAGGAGCTACTTTAGCTCTTGCTCAAAAAGACATTAAGAGGGGTTTAGCTTATTCGACAATGTCTCAATTGGGTTATATGATGTTTGCTCTAGGAATGGGGTCTTATCGAAGTGCTTTATTTCATTTGATTACTCATGCTTATTCCAAAGCATTATTATTTTTAGGGTCTGGGTCCGTTATTCATTCAATGGAAACTCTTGTTGGTTATTCTCCGGATAAAAGTCAGAATCTCGTTCTTATGGGTGGTTTAACAAA